GAAAAGTCAAAGTTTTAGCTCAACATATATGTATGTCTGTTTTCAAAGCGCGAAGAGTAATTGATCAGATTCGCGGGCGCTCTTATGAGGAAACACTTATGATACTGGAACTCATGCCTTATCGAGCATCGTCTCCCATTTTAAAATTGGTTTATTCTGCAGCAGCAAACGCTAGTCATAATATGGGTTTGAACGAAGCTGATTCATTCATTAGTAAAGCCGAAGTCAATGGGGGTCCTTTTGTGAAAAAGTTAAGACCTAGGGCTCGAGGACGTAGTTATCCGATAAAAAGGCCCACTTGTCATATAACAATTGTATTAAACTTGTTTAGAGAAGAGAAATCTCAATTTTCTTTAGATGAATTTAAGATTTAGATTCCTATTTAGAAAAAAAAAAAAAAAGAAATGGAAAGATTATATAATCAAAAAATATGGGACAAAAAATAAATCCACTTGGTTTCAGACTTGGTACAACCCAAAATCATCATTCCTTTTGGTTCGCACAACCGAAAAATTTTTCTGTAGGTCTACAAGAAGATGAGAAAATACGGAATTGTATCAAGAACTATGTACAAAAAAATAAGAGAATATCCCCAGGTTTCGAAGGAATTGGAATTGCACGCATAGAAATTCAAAAAAGAATCGATTTGATCCAAGTCATAATCTATATTGGGTTCCCAAATTTATTAATAGAGGGCCGAACACGAGGGATCGAAGAATTACAGATGAATGTACAAAAAGAGTTTCGTTCTGTGAACCGAAGACTCAACATTGCTATTACAAGAATTGAAAAACCTTATGGACACCCTAATATTCTTGCGGAATATATGGCTTCACAATTAAGAAATAGAGTTTCGTTCCGAAAGGCAATGAAAAGAGCTATTGAATTAACTGAACAAACAGATACAAAGGGAATTCAAATACAAATTGCAGGGCGTATCGACGGAAAAGAAATTGCACGTGTCGAATGGATCAGAGAAGGTAGGGTTCCTCTACAAACAATTCGCGCTAAAATTGATCATTGTTCCTATACAATTCGAACTATCCATGGAGTATTAGGCCTAAAAATTTGGATATTTGTGGATGAAGAATAATAAATAGACCCTTTATTTATCTTGCCGTTCTGTCCAGTGATAGAACAAAAAATTAGAAACAGTTTCTGTTTTTCCGTTAAATAAAATAAAAATAAACAATTCTAATTCTATAAGGTTGAATAAAAAATCGATTAATCTTTTTTTAATATAATTGCTATGCTTAGTGTGTGACTCGTTAGTTTTTTCTTTAGAGTTTAGAGTTGGGCTTCAAAAAATCCCCACTATGAACTTAATAACTATAAAAAAAGAAACTAAAAACTAATAACCAACTTATTGCTTCGTATTGTCGAGATCCCAAGAAACAGTCACTATATGACTGGATCAATCATATAGTTGTAACAACTGAGATTTTCCATAAAAAAAATCTGATTATAGATTCTGAAGGAAAAAAAAAAATAAATAAAAATAAGGGGATGCGGATAAATGGAAAGGTGATAGAAAGAGAGAACAAAAAGATCAATGATAGATGATTCCAATATGTATGGTCACCTCATAAAAGGCAGTGTGATAAAGCATTAATATTGATATAAATAATAATAAATAATAAAGAGCCCGGGGTTAATAGAAACTAAGGAGATTGGCTCGGGAACGAATTTTGTTGGGAGCTCCATTGCAGAGTTCAGGCCTAACCATTCCTGGAGAAGCTATAGGAACGACGAAACCTGTGATTATATAAGATTCTATTAAAATGAAAATAAAAACGAATCCTAATGATTCATCGGGTGGGATGGCGGAACAAACCAAGAACAAATTGATTTACTCTGAGAGATCATGGATTAATCCTACGAATGGAACAGGAAAGAGTCAATATCCGCCCGCGAAACCCTTATTTTTTTTTTATTACTCTTATCGAATCAAGACAATATTCCAATAAATAAAAAAAAAAAAATATAAGGATTCGTTATAATATAAATAAAGAAGCATTATGTATATCTATCAATATACACATCTAGTCGTATATACAGCTTCCTATTTAATAAATGAAATATCAATAAATCCCATTACTTAGTTTAGTGTATTAGTTATTAATAAATACATGTGTATCTGTATCGAATTCTTTCATTCGCGAGGAGCTGGATGAGAAGAAACTCTCATGTCCGGTTCTGTAGTAGAGGTGGGATTGATTAAGAAAAAACCATCAACTATAACCCCAAAAGAACCAGATTTCGTAAGCAACATAGAGGAAGAATGAAGGGAATATCTTGTCGGGGCAATCAGATTTGTTTCGGCAGATACGCTCTTCAGGCACTTGAACCCGCTTGGATCACAGCTAGACAAATAGAAGCAGGGCGAAGAGCAATGACACGATATGCGCGTCGTGGTGGAAAAATATGGGTACGTATATTTCCCGACAAACCTGTTACAGTAAGACCTACAGAAACACGTATGGGTTCGGGGAAGGGATCCCCCGAATATTGGGTATCCGTTGTTAAACCAGGTCGAATACTTTATGAAATGGGTGGAGTATCCGAAACTGTAGCCAGAACAGCTATTTCAATAGCTGCGTGCAAAATGCCTATACGAACGCAATTTGTTATTTCAGGATAAGGATGTAGAACTAAACATAAACAAAAGGGGTATTGAGGATGAAAAAACAACCACGGGTTTATTTATTTATAGACAAACACTATTTCTTTTTTTCCTCATTCTTTGCATTGAAATAACAGATTCAAATAAAAATGATATGATTCAACCTCAGACCCTTTTGAATGTAGCAGATAACAGTGGAGCTCGGGAATTGATGTGTATTCGAATCATAGGGGCTGGTAATCACCGATATGCTCATATTGGTGACGTTATTGTTGCTGTAATCAAAGAAGTAGTGCCCAATATGCCTCTAGAAAGATCAGAAGTAATTAGAGCTGTAATTGTACGTACATGTAAAGAACTCAAACGTGACAACGGTATGATAATACGATATGATGACAATGCAGCGGTTGTCATTGATCAAGAAGGAAATCCAAAAGGAACTCGAATTTTTGGGGCGATTGCTCGGGAATTGAGACAGTTGCATTTTACTAAAATAGTTTCATTAGCTCCCGAGGTATTATAAATACTAGTGGATGAAACTATGATATAGTTATAGTAGGATATCTGAAACGGATCGAATTAGTAGATTGTGTCTCACGCATATACTTTTAGTAACTAATTTCTTAATTAATAATTGAATAATTCAAGTAAAAAAAAAAACATGTTGATTATATCAAAATTAGGAAGCACCAATACAATAATTCGTCATGGGCAGAGACGCTATTGCTGATATAATAACTTCTATAAGAAATGCTGACATGAGTAAAAAAGGAACGGTTCGAATAGCATCCACTAATATCACCGAAAACATTGTTAAAATACTCCTACGAGAAGGTTTTATTGAAAACGTTCGGAAACATCAGGAAAGTAACAAATATTTCTTGGTTTCAACCTTGCGCCATAGAAGGACTAGGAAAGGAATATATAGAACTATTTTAAAACGTATCAGTCGACCTGGTCTACGAATCCATTCCAACTATCAAAAAATTCCTACAATTTTAGGTGGAATGGGAATTGTAATTCTTTCTACTTCTCGAGGCATAATGACAGATCGAGAAGCTAGACTAGAAAAAATTGGAGGAGAAATTTTGTGTTATATATGGTGATCCTCCTCCGGTATCCTAATTTTATCTCTAACTTCCTATTTGTGAAATAGAGGGGAAAAGTGAGTTATATAACTCTTCCTCCATTAGTTGATACTTCAAGGGGGTTACCTGGAATGAAAGAACAAAAATTGATTCATGAAGGTTTAATTACTGAATCACTTCCCAACGGTCCGGGTCCGTTTAGATAATGAAGATCTAATTCTAGGTTATATTTCAGGGAGGATCCGACGCAGTTTAATACGGATACTGCCGGGAGATAGAGTCAAAATCGAAATAAGCCGGTATGATTCAACCAGGGGACGTATAATTTACAGACTTCGCAACAAAGATTCGAGCGATTAGATAATTTTTGAAAACATTCCTTTCATGGGGGATCCAATTCGAAGCTAAAAAATACAAGAGGCTTATTTTCTTCCAAGGAATAGATTCCAAATTAAGGTAAGGAGTGAGAAATATGAAAATAAGGGCTTCTGTTCGTAAAATTTGTGAAAAATGTCGACTGATCCGTAGGCGCGGACGAATTATAGTGATTTGTTCCAATCCGAAACATAAACAGAGACAAGGATAATCTTTCTAAAGTTTCTCAAGGAAGGGCCATGTAAAAATAAAGGATCTGCTTTAACATGAAATGGATATCTCCGTATCTTTCTATATATTTCTGATTCATATTTATGAGATAATAAAATATGGCAAAACCTATACCAAGAGTTGGTTCGCGTAGGAATGGACGTATTGGTTCACGTAAGAATGGGCGTAGAATACCAAAAGGGGTTATTCATGTTCAAGCGAGTTTCAACAATACCATTGTAACTGTTACAGATGTACGAGGTCGGGTGGTTTCTTGGGCCTCCGCCGGTACTTCTGGATTCAAAGGCACACGAAGACGGACACCCTATGCTGCTCAAGCCGCCGCCGCAAATGCTATTCGTACTTTAGTTGATCAGGGTATGCAACGAGCAGAAGTTATGATAAAAGGTCCAGGTCTCGGAAGAGACGCAGCATTACGGGCCATTCGTAGAAGTGGTATACTATTAAGTTTCGTACGTGATGTAACACCTATGCCACATAATGGATGTCGACCTCCTAAAAAAAGACGTGTGTAAAAATAAGAATTAAACGGATTTCAAGAGAAATAAATGATTCAATGATCTGATCAAATAATAATATTAGTATGGTTCGAGAGGAAATAGCAGCATCCACTCGAACACTACAGTGGAAATGTGTTGAATCAAGAGTAGACAGTAAGCGTCTTTATTATGGGCGTTTCATTC